GCAAGTTTAATCATTAGTAAAGCTCAAGTCACTGAAGGCAACACTAGGAAAAAGTTAAAACCCCGAGCCAGGGGACGGGGTTATCCAATAAAAAGACCCACTTGCCATATAACTATTGTACTTAAAGATTTAGAAGCAAAGAAAGAAATTTTTGATTATTAAAATTTAACACAAATGTAATATAAAAATATTCACCAAAGATAAAATACACCATATTATGTTCAAAAAAAAAAAACTAAAAAAAAATAACTACTGTACTAAGACTAAGAGGTCGTGATATGTATAGTAATACTAGTAGAGGATTATGGGACAAAAAATAAATCCACTTGTTTTCAGACTTGGTACAACCCAAAGTCATCATTCCATTTGGTTTGTAGAATCAAAAAGATATTCCGAATATTTACAAGAAGATCACAAAATACGAAATTGTATCAAAAATTATGTACAAAAAAATATGAAAATAGCTTCAAGTGTTGAGGGAATTGCATGTATAGAGATTCAAAAAAGAACCGACTTGATTCAAGTCATAATCTATATGGGATTTCCAAAGTTATTAATAGAACCCCTAAAAATCGAAGAATTACAGATAAATACCCAAAAAGAACTTAATGCTGTGAACAGGAAACTAAACATAGGTATTTCACGAATTTCAAACCCTTACGGACACCCTACTATTCTTGCAGAATTTATAGCAGGACAATTAAAAAATAGAGTTTCATTTCGGAAAGCAATGAAAAAAGCTATTGAATTAACTGAACAGTCAGGTACAAAAGGTATTCAAATACAAATTGCAGGGCGTATCGACGGAAAAGAAATTGCACGTGTTGAATGGATCAGGGAAGGTAGAGTGCCTCTACAAACTATTCGAGCTAAAATTGATTACTGTTCCTATACAGTTCGAACGATCTATGGGGCATTAGGTATTAAAATTTGGATATTTGTAGACAAGTAAAAAAAAAACGTTATTTTTTTTATTTATATTTCAATGAATCCGGTAAAAAAAAAAAAAAAGAATTATTTTATAAGGTTTAATAAAAATTACATTAATACTTTTTCGATATAATTGCTATGCTTAGTGTGCGACTCGTTGGTTTTTTAGGATTATAGTTATAGTAAAAAAAAAAAAAACCAGTAGTATTAACTAATAACCAACTCATCCTTTCGTACTATCTGGATATAAGGAATCAGTCGCGATATGAGATATTGGGCATATCATTGTAGCAACTGAACGTAAAAAAAAACAAGAGAAAACCTTTTTTTATGAGTAAAGTATGTGGATAAATGGAAGGGTGATAGAAAGAGAGAAAAAATTAATGATATCGAATTCCAATATGTAAGATCAATATGTAAGATCAATATGTAAGATCAAAAATTCATTTCATAAAATGTAATAAAGCATTAATACTGATTGAGTTCTAATTTTTTAAATAAAATTATTCGATGTAAGAATAAAAAAATCAAGAGCCCTGAGTCAATAAAGACTGAGAGGGTTGACTCAAGAACAAATGGAATTAAGGGCTCCATTGTAGAATTTAGATCTAACCATTAATCGCGAAGCGGTGGGAACGACAGAACCTGTGATTGCATAAGATTCTATTGCAAACGAATCCTAATGATTCATTGGGCAGGATGGCGGAACAAACTAAAAAAACCAATTCTTTTATTTTGAAAAGTAATGTCATGAACTAATCCTATAAAACTGAATATTAAATAGAGTAAATATCCGCCCGCGAAAATTTTTAGGATTTAGAAATTGTAGTCGATCTGCCAAACAAAAAAAAAAAGATTCGTTAAAACCTTAGACTAAACCGAACCGAATTTTATAGAATTCTGGATTGAATATTTTAATATATTGTTTTCATATATTATATATTTCATATATTATATATTAATCATTAAATATAATTTAATAATTGTATCATTCGCGAGGAGCTGGATGAGATGAAACTATCATGTCCAGTTCTGTAGTAGAGATGGAAGTAATAAATAACCATCAACTATAACCCCAAAAGAACCCGATTTCGTAAACACCATAGAGGAAGAATGAAAGGAATATCTTTTCGAGGTAATCATATTTGCTTTGGCCGATATGCTCTTCAAGCGCTTGAACCTGCTTGGATCACATCTAGACAAATAGAAGCAGGACGGCGAGTAATGACCCGAAACGCGCGCCGTGGCGGAAAAATTTGGGTACGTATATTTCCAGACAAACCTGTTACAGTAAGACCTACAGAAACACGTATGGGTTCAGGAAAAGGATTTCCCGAATATTGGGTAGCTGTCATTAAACCCGGTAGAATACTTTATGAAATCAGCGGAGTACCAGAAAATATAGCCAGAAAAGCTATTTCAATAGCGGCATCAAAAATGCCTATACGAACTCAATTCCTTATTTCAGGATAGAAGTGTAGAAACAAAGGAAAAAGGATGAAAAAAAAACAATTGTAGGTTTTTTCTTTTGAATAAACAATATTTCTTTTTTTTTTTACGTCGTCTTTGCATTGAAACAAGCGATAAAAATGATATGATTCAACCTCAAACCCATTTGAATGTTGCAGATAACAGCGGAGCCCGAAAATTGATGTGTATTAGAATTTTAGGAACTAGTAATCGACGATATGCTCAAGTTGGTGACGTTATTGTTGCTGTAATCAAGGAAGCAATACCAAATACACCACTCGAAAAATCAGAAGTCATTCGAGCCGTAATTGTACGTACTTGTAAAGTACTCAAACGTAAAAATGGTATGATAATACGCTCAGATGATAATGCTGCGGTTGTTATTGATCAAGAAGGAAATCCAAAAGGAACTCGAATTTTTGGGGCAATTGCTCGAGAATTAAGACAGTTAAATTTCACTAAAATCGTTTCATTAGCACCTGAAGTATTATAAGATTCGGACATAATACAGTTTATAATATTTCAATGAAATTGATTAATTAGTTAATTTAGTAGATTGTTTGTGTCTCATGTATATGCCTTTAATAATTCATAAATGGTTAAAAATTAAGAAATAATTCAAAAAGAGCATGTTGATTATATCAAAATTCGGAAACAACTAAAATCTTAGTTTATTATGAGTAAAGACACTATTGGTAACCTATTAACCTATATACGAAATGCTGACATAAATAAAAAAAGAACAGTTCGAATACCATATACTAACATCGGTGAAAACATTATTAAAATCCTTTTACGAGAAGGTTTTATTGAAAGCATGAGGAAACATCAAGAAAGAAACAAGTGTTTTTTAGTTTTAACCCTACGACATAGAAGAAATAGACCGGGACCAAAGCGAATTGTTTTCAATTTAAAACGGATCAGTCGACCCGGTCTACGAATCTATTCTAACTATCAAGGAATCCCGAAAATTTTAGGCGGGATGGGGGTTGTAATTCTTTCTACTTCTCGAGGTATAATGACAGATAGAGAGGCTCGACTAGACAGAATTGGGGGAGAAATTTTGTGCTATATATGGTAAGCTTTATGATATCCCAATTAGATGGAATTCTCATCTTTTTGACACAAGAGAAAGAATGGGATTACGCCTCCCACATTAGTAGTTGATACAATTGAAAGAACAAAACCGGGTTGATTGTAGTTTAAGTTATGATCGTGGAGCTACAATATCCCTTTCCAACGGTATGATCTTAAGTTGGTTAAATAATGAAAATGGGATTTGACATAATTAATTTTTATATAAAATAAATTATATGGAACTATCCGTAAATAGCGTTAAATTTGAGGAAAGTCATTATGACTAGCCTACCGTATAATTTAATATATTAACAACAATTAAGTCGAAATTAAAAATTTTAAGCAATTTATTTTCTTCCAAGATTTAGAATTAATTTAAGGAACGACAAATATGAAAATACGAGCATCCGTACGCAAAATTTGTGAAAAATGTCGACTGATCCGTAGGCGAGGGCGAATTATAGTAATTTGTTCCAACCCCAGACATAAACAAAGACAAGGATAATTTTTAGAAAAAAGGCAGTAAGTACTCTATAAATCTAAAGTACCCAAAATAAAAAAGGGATCCGTTTTGACATGAAATGGATATATCCATACCATACATATCTCTGACTTAAATTTATGAGAGGATAAAATATGGCAAAATCTAGAGCAAGAATTCGTTCTCGTAAGAATAGACATATGGCTTCACGTCAAAATTTGTGTAGAATACCAAAGGGAATTATTCATGTTCAAGCAAGCTTCAATAATACTATTGTAACTGTTACAGATGTATGTGGTCGAGTAATTTCTTGGTCTTCCGCCGGTACTTGTGGATTCAAGGGTACAAGAAGAGGGACACCCTTTGCCGCTCAAACCGCAGCAGGAAATGCTATTCAGACAGTAGTGGATCAAGGTATGCAACGAGCAGAAGTCATGATAAAAGGCCCTGGTCTCGGAAGAGATGCGGCATTAAGGGCTATTCGGAGAAGTGGTATACTATTAAGTTTTATACGGGATGTAACTCCTATGCCACATAATGGCTGCAGGCCCCCTAAAAAAAGACGTGTATAAAAATAAACATTGAAGGTATTTCAAGAGAAATAAATAATTCAATGATTTGACCAAATAATATTACTATGATTCAAGAGAAAGTAATAGTTTCTACTCAACCACTACAGTGGAAGTGTGTTGAATCAAGAGCTGACAGTAAGCGTCTTTATTATGGACGATTTATTATGGCTCCGCTTAGGAGAGGACAAGGGGATACAATAGGCATTGCAATGCGAAGAGCTTTGCTTGGAGAAATAGAAGGTACATGTATTACATGCGCAAAATCTGAGAAAATACCACATGAATATTCTACTATAGCGGGCATTCAAGAATCCGTCCATGAAATTTTAATGAATTTAAAAGAAATAGTATTGAGAAGTAATCTGTATGGAACCTGTGATGCGTCTATTTGTAGTAAGGGTCCTGGATATGTAACTGCTCACGATATCATCTTACCACCTTCCGTGCAAATCGTTGATAAAACACAGCAT